TTAAAAATAAGCTAAATAAAGCTTTTGGGCTCATACCTCAAATATAAAGGAATTCCCTTTTTTTTAAAAATAAAGTGCCTGATAAAAAGGATTATTCTGATAGAATAAATTATGTAATTTTTTACCTTTATTATATTTTATAGAATTAAACTATACCTAATAATTTCAAAAATTATTGTGCATCTTACACTAAAATATACTTAAATGACAATTCATTTTTAAAGATTTTTCTTTTATTTTACATTTTATTTTTTATTAATTCTAATAAAATATTTTTTTTATTTACCTTATTTTTTAGAACTTTAATTTCAATTTCCTCCAATTCTTGATTAGGTTGCTGAATTGGATTAGAAATCAATTTATTAAGATTTATCCCCCTTATTTCTAACTCCAATAATTTAATAAATTCTGAAGCCTCATTAAAATATTTTTTAACTCAATCTATTGCATCCATTAATTTCTTATTTTCTATCATTTTTAGTTTATTCCTAATAAAAAATTTTTTCTTTAATAATTTAATTTCAATTTTAATTAATTCTTCTTTATTAATAAAAATAGGCTCTGTTCCCTTTCATTTTTGATTCCCCAATATTATAGAAGGTCTTTCTTGAATAAATTGTTTTATTTTAATAACTTGACAAAAAATTACCCCCATAATTTTATTGTCATATTATTTTAATATAAATTTTTTAATAATTATTATAATTTTTAATGTATTAATTGGAGCTGTAGGTGGATTTAACCAAACTTCATTACGTAAATTAATGGCATTTTCTTCAATTAATAATTTAGGTTGAATATTATCTGCCTTAATAATTAGAGAAAATTTATGAATAATTTATTTTTTTTTCTATAGATTTTTAATTAGTATTATATGTTTTTTATTTTATATATTAAATATTTTTTTTATTAATCAAATATTTAATTTTAATATTAATTTTTTTATTAAATTTTCTATTATAATTAATTTTCTTTCCCTGGGAGGATTGCCCCCATTTTTAGGATTTTTCCCTAAATGATTAATTATTAATTATTTAATTTTAAATAAATTATATATTATTTCTTTTTTTTTTATTATAATAAGATTAATTATATTAATTTTTTATATTCGAATTATTTATTCTTCTTTTATATTTTTTTCCTTTAAATTTAAATGATTTAAAATTTTTATTAAAAATAATTTTTTAATTTTAATTAATTTTTTTAGCTTAATTTCATTATTAGGAATAATTTTTAGAACCTTATTTTTTCTTTAAGGTTTTAAGTTAATTTAAACTAATAGTCTTCAAAATTATTTATAAAGAAATCTCTTTAAGCCTTAGTATTTTTTATACCCCATAAAATTTGCAATTTTATATCAAATTATGACTATAAGACTTAGTAAAAGAGAATTTCTCGTTAATAAATTTACAATTTATCGCTTATACCTCAGCCATTTTACTTAGCGAAAATGACTTTTTTCTACTAACCATAAAGATATTGGAACTTTATATTTTATTTTTGGTATTTGAGCAGGAATAGTTGGTACATCCCTAAGTTTAATTATTCGAACTGAATTAGGAAATCCAGGATTTTTAATTGGCGATGATCAAATTTATAATACTATTGTTACCGCCCATGCTTTTATTATAATTTTTTTTATGGTAATACCTATTATAATTGGAGGTTTTGGAAATTGATTAATTCCTTTAATGCTTGGAGCCCCTGATATAGCTTTCCCTCGAATAAATAATATAAGATTTTGACTTTTGCCCCCCTCATTAGTCCTTTTAATCTCAAGTAGTATTGTCGAAAATGGAGCTGGAACAGGATGAACTGTTTACCCCCCCCTCTCCTCTAACATTGCTCATAGAGGATCTTCTGTTGATTTAGCTATTTTTTCTCTACATTTAGCTGGAATTTCTTCTATTCTTGGAGCTATTAATTTTATTACAACAATTATTAATATACGAATTAATAATATATCATATGATCAAATACCTCTATTTGTTTGAGCTGTGGGTATTACAGCCTTATTACTTTTATTATCTTTACCTGTTTTAGCTGGAGCTATTACAATACTTCTTACAGATCGAAATTTAAATACATCATTCTTTGACCCTGCAGGAGGAGGAGATCCTATTCTTTATCAACATTTATTTTGATTTTTTGGTCATCCAGAAGTTTATATTCTAATTTTACCTGGATTTGGTATAATTTCTCATATTATTTCTCAAGAAAGAGGTAAAAAAGAAACTTTTGGTTGTTTAGGAATAATTTATGCTATACTAGCAATTGGTTTATTAGGGTTTATTGTTTGAGCTCATCATATATTCACAGTAGGAATAGATATCGATACTCGAGCTTATTTTACTTCTGCCACAATAATCATTGCCGTACCAACAGGTATTAAAATTTTTAGATGATTAGCAACTTTACATGGAAGTCAAATCAATTATAGTCCTTCTATACTTTGAGGATTAGGTTTTATTTTTTTATTTACTGTTGGAGGATTAACAGGAGTCATTTTAGCTAATTCATCAATTGATATTGCACTTCACGACACATATTATGTTGTAGCCCATTTCCATTATGTTTTATCTATAGGAGCTGTATTTGCTATTCTAGGGGGATTTGTTCATTGATATCCTCTTTTTACAGGATTAGTTTTAAACCCCTATTTATTGAAAATTCAATTTATTTCAATATTTATTGGAGTAAACTTAACTTTCTTCCCACAACATTTCTTAGGATTAGCTGGGATACCCCGTCGTTATTCAGATTACCCAGATAACTATTTATCCTGAAATATTATCTCCTCTTTAGGATCTTATATCTCATTATTTTCTCTAATAATAATTATTATTATTATTTGAGAATCAATAATTTATCAACGTATTATTTTATTCTCATTAAATATATCTTCCTCTATTGAATGATACCAAAATCTGCCCCCTGCCGAACATTCATATAATGAACTTCCTATTTTAAGTAATTTCTAATATGGCAGATTATATGTAATGGATTTAAACCCCATTTATAAAGGATTATCCTTTTTTTAGAATATGGCAACATGATCTAATTTTAATTTTCAAAATAGAGCTTCTCCCCTAATAGAACAAATTATTTTTTTTCATGATCATACTTTAATTATTTTAATTATTACCACTATTTTAGTAACTTATTTAATAATAAGCCTATTTTTTAATAAATATATTAATCGATTTTTACTTGAAAGTCAAATAATTGAATTAATTTGAACAATTCTCCCAGCCATTACTTTAATTTTTATTGCTCTTCCTTCTTTACGATTACTCTATCTTTTAGATGAACTTAATAATCCTTTAATTACTTTAAAATCTATTGGGCATCAATGATACTGAAGATATGAATACTCTGATTTCAATAATGTTGAATTTGATTCTTATATATCTCAATTTAACAAAAATAATAATTTTCGTTTATTAGATGTTGACAATCGAGTTATTTTACCCATAAATAATCAAATTCGAATTCTTATTACAGCCACAGATGTTATTCATTCATGAACAGTACCTTCTCTAGGTGTAAAAGTTGACGCTAACCCAGGTCGTTTAAATCAAACAAGTTTTTTTATTAATCGCCCAGGAATTTTCTTTGGCCAATGTTCTGAAATTTGTGGGGCAAATCACAGTTTTATACCTATTGTAATTGAAAGTATTTCAATTAAAAATTTTATTAATTGAATTAATAACTATTCCTCATTAGATGACTGAAAGCAAGTATTGGTCTCTTAAACCATTTTATAGTAATTTAGCAATTACTTCTAATGATAAAGAATTAGTTAACTTATAACATAAATATGTCAAATTTAAATTATTACTTTTAGTAATATTCTTTTATTCCACAAATAATACCAATTAATTGAATGTTTTCTTTTACTTTTTTTATTTGTATTTTTATTTTATTTAACATTATTAATTATTATATTTTCAATTATAATTATAATTCTAAAAATACCCCTAAAATTTTATCCTTTAAAAATAATTTATTTTGAAAATGATAAGTAATCTATTCTCAATTTTTGATCCTTCTACAAATATTTTTAATTTATCCCTTAATTGAATTAGTACTTTCCTAGGATTAATATTTATTCCCTATTCTTTTTGATTTATACCTAATCGATATTTCATAATATGAAATTTTATTTCATCAAAACTTCACAATGAATTTAAAACTTTAATAGGACCTAATAGTTTTAATGGATCAACATTTATTTTTATCTCCCTTTTTTTTTTTATTTTATTTAATAATTTTCTAGGATTATTTCCCTATATTTTTACAAGAACTAGTCACTTAAATCTTTCCTTAACTTTATCTTTAACTTTATGATTAAGTTTCATAATTTATGGCTGAATTAATATAACACAACATATATTTATTCACATAATTCCCCAAGGAACCCCTACAATTTTAATGCCTTTTATAGTATTAATTGAAACAATTAGTAATATTATTCGTCCAGGAACTTTAGCAGTTCGATTAACAGCTAATATAATTGCAGGTCACTTATTATTAACTCTATTGGGAAATTCCGGAATAAATATACCAAATTATTTATTAATTATTTTAATCTTTACACAAATTTTATTATTAATTTTAGAATTTGCAGTTGCAATCATTCAATCTTATGTAATTACTATTTTAAGAACCCTTTATTCTAGAGAAGTTAATTAATTAAAATGAAAACTACTCACAATCATCCCTATCATTTAGTAGATTTTAGACCTTGACCTTTAACAGGAGCTATCGGAGTTATAACTCTTGTCACAGGATTAATTAAATGATTTCATAATTTTAATATAAATCTTTTAATCTTAGGATATCTAATTATTATTTTAACTATATATCAATGATGGCGAGATATTTGCCGTGAAGGAACATTCCAAGGTAAACACACATTATTAGTTTCTAATGGTTTACGCTGAGGAATAATTTTATTTATTATCTCAGAAATTTTTTTTTTTATTTCTTTTTTTTGAGCTTTTTTCCACAGAAGATTATCTCCTAATATTGAAATTGGAGCTATATGACCCCCCATAAATATTACCCCATTTAATCCTTTCCAAATTCCCCTCTTAAATACAATTATTCTTATTAGTTCAGGTATTACAGTAACCTGAGCCCATCATAGTATTATAGAAAATAACCTTTCTCAAGCTATACAAAGTTTATTTATTACTATTATTTTAGGAATTTATTTTACTATTCTTCAAGCCTATGAATATATTGAAGCACCTTTTACTATTGCCGATAGAATTTACGGATCAACCTTTTTCATAGCAACAGGATTCCATGGACTTCATGTAATTATTGGAACTTTATTTCTATTAACATGTTTTATCCGACTTTCAAATAATCATTTTTCCAATAATCATCATTTTGGATTTGAAGCTGCTGCCTGATATTGACATTTTGTAGATGTTGTATGATTATTTCTTTACATTTCAATTTATTGATGAGGTAATTAATTATTTATATAATATATTTAGTATATTTGACTTCCAATCAAAAAGTTTAATAAATTTAATATAAATAATTCTTTCATTGTTAACTTTTTCTTTAATTATTTTAATAATTTCCAATGTTTTTATTTTATTATCTTTTGTAATCTCTAAAAAATCTATTATAGATCGAGAAAAATGCTCTCCTTTTGAATGTGGTTTTAGACCTAAAAATTTACCTCGAATTCCCTTTTCTTTACATTTTTTCTTAATCACCGTAATTTTTTTAATTTTTGATATTGAAATTGCATTAATTCTACCTATAATTATTTCATTTAAAAGAGTTAATTTTATTATTTGATGAAAAATCAGATCATTTTTTATAATTATACTTTTAATTGGTTTATATCATGAATGAAATCAAAACATATTAAATTGAGCTATTTAAAAGGATTATAGTTTATTAAAAACATTTGATTTGCACTCAAAAAATATTGACAATCAATTTATCTTAAATAAGAAGCAATATTTGCATTTAATTTCGACTTAAAAGATAGAGTTTTTACTCCTTATTTAATTTATTAATTGAAACCAAATTAGAGGTATATCACTGTTAATGATAAAATTGAATAAAAATTCCAATTGAAATATAAATAATTAAGCTGCTAACTTAATTCATAGTGAATAAATCCATTAATATTTCTAATTTATATAGTTTAATTTAAAACATTACATTTTCATTGTAAAAATAAAAAATATTTTTTATAAATACTTAAAGATAAATAATCTCCTTAATATCTTCAATATTATGCTCTAATTTATAAGCTATTTAAGTATAATAATAAAATAATTATAAAAATATAAATTATTATTCATAAAATAAATCTATATAAATAAATTTTAAAATTATTTATCTGATAGATATAATTTATTAAAGAATAATATTTAATAATCTTATATATTCCTTGCCCTCTATATAATTCTCTTCATCCTATATCTATATTTTTTAATAATTTTTGACCAAAATTTATAAAATAATAATTTAAACCATAAGTAGATAATCTAGGTATAAATCATATTAATGTTAAAAATGAACTTAAATTATRAGTTAATAAAAACTTATTTAAAGAATAAATTTTTATATTTCTAATAAAAATTCCTATAAATATTCCTAATAAACTTACATAAATTACTATCATTTTTAAATTAAAAGGTAAATAAATTATAAAAGGGTAAGAAAAAATTATTCATCTTAAAAATCTTCCAGAAATTAAACTTATAAATAATAAAATAAATATACTATTTAATATAATATAATCCTCCTCAAATAAATTATAAATTACCAATAAATTATAATCATTTACTATTAAATATATTAATAAACGAATAGTATAAAATATAGTTAATCCCGTAGAAATATAATATAATAAAAAAATTAAAAAATTTAAATTTCTTATTCTAACAACTTCTAAAATTAAATCTTTGGAGTAAAACCCAGCTAAAAAAGGAATACCACATAAAGCCAAATTAGAAATATTTAAACATAAGGAAGTTAACGGAATATATAATCTAATTCCCCCCATTATTCGAATATCTTGATTATCATTTATTAAATGAATAACCTTCCCAGCACATATAAATAATAATGCCTTAAATATCGCATGAGTTAATAAATGAAAATAAGCCAATTCATAATATCCTATTCTTAAAATTCTTATTATTAAACCTAATTGTCTTAATGTTGATAAAGCAATAATCTTTTTTAAATCAAATTCATAATTTGCACAAATCCCAGCTATGAATATAGTTAAACCTGATACTAATAATAAACCTTTAATAAATATAGTCTCTATTAATAAAACATTAAATCGAATTAATAAATATACCCCTGCAGTAACTAAAGTTGAAGAATGAACTAAAGCAGAAACAGGTGTAGGAGCAGCCATAGCTGCAGGTAACCAAGAACTAAAAGGAATTTGAGCTCTTTTTGTTATCCCAGCTAAAATAATTATAAATCTAATAATTATTATAGATTTATCATTTCTTATAAAATCCATATAAAAAATAAAATTTCATCTCCCATAATTTATTAATCAAGCAATTACCATCAAAATTATCACATCCCCAATTCGGTTAGATAAAACAGTTAATATACCTGCATTATAAGATTTTATATTTTGATAATAAATTACTAAACAATAAGAAACTAAACCCAATCCATCTCAACCTAAAATAATTCTAATAATATTAGGTCTAATAATTAATAAAATTATTGAAAATACAAATAATAATACTAAAATAATAAAACGATTTAAATTTAATTCTGACCCCATATAACTTTTTCTATAAAAAATTACAGAAGAAGAAATTAAAGATACAAATATTATAAATATTAATGAAACAGGATCTAATAAAATTGATATAACTAAATTTATTGAATTAAATGAAATAATTTCTCACTCTAAAAATATTACTATTTCATTTATAATAAAATAAATAGACATAAAAAAATTAATTAATATAAAAAAAAATAAAAAAAAAAATCTAATAAAACATAATGAATATTTATTAATAATTTAAAATGATATCTCATATTTTTGACTCCACAAATCAATATTTTTTCTTAAATTATTTAAATAAAATCAAATTATTCTATAATCAATTTTTAATACTATTATATTTAAAGGCAATCAATGTAATATTAATATTAAATATTCACGTGAAACTCCAGTATAAAATCTATAAACACCAATATTATATTTCCCATGCTGAGTATATGAATATAAATACAATCTATACCCAGCTCTAAAAAATGAAATTATTACTAATATAATTATTCTTATTCAAGATCAACTAATTAATCTATTAATTAATCTAATTTCACCAGCTAAATTTAATGATGGGGGAGCCGCTATATTAGAAGATAATATTAAAAATCACCATAATCTTAAAGAAGGTATAAAATTTATTATTCCTTTATTTAAAAACAATCTTCGTCTTCTTAATCGCTCATAATTTATGTTTGATAAACAAAACATCCCAGAAGAACATAAACCATGACTAATTATTAATACATACGAACCTAAAAATCCTCAATAATTTATAGTTATAATCCCCCCAATAACAATTCTTATGTGGCAGACTGAAGAATAAGCAATTAAAGATTTTATATCAATTTGACAAAAACATTTTAATCTAATATAAAATCCCCCAATTAATCTAATAATTACTCAAATAAAATTTAATTTTAATCCAATTTGTTGAAGAACAATTAAAATTCGTAAAAGCCCATACCCCCCCAACTTTAATATAATAGCAGCTAAAATCATTGACCCAGAAATAGGGGCCTCAACATGAGCCTTAGGTAATCATAAGTGAACAAAATACATTGGTATTTTAACTAAAAAAGCTAAAATTAAACAAATATATAAAAATATAAATTCATAACTATAAAATTTTAAAAAATATATTATTATACAATTTATTTCACTATAAATATAAAAAATTCCTAATAATAATGGTAAAGAAGCGAATAAAGTATAAAATAATAAATAAAGTCCAGCTTGAATACGCTCAGGTTGATACCCCCAACCAATAATTAATAATAAAGTTGGAATTAATCTTCCTTCAAAAAATAGATAAAATAAAAATAAATTTATAACACTAAAAGTTAAATATAATATTATTATTAATAGTACAATATTAAATAAAAAAAATTTTTCATGAAATTTTGTTTTTATTAATCTTTCTCTAGCTATAATCATTAAAAATCTAATTCAAATACTTAATAAAATTAACCCATAAGAAATTAAATCACATCCTATTATATATCTTAAATTTCTAAAATTAATAATATTAATTGTTGAATTTATAAATAATAAAGCTATTAATATAATTATATTCTGTACCATTCAAAATATATTTTTTTTTAAACATAATGGAATTATAAAAATTATTATAAATATAAACTTTATCATTAAATTAAATTAAATCTTTGAAAATAATCATTCCCATGTGTTCGAATTATAGAAACTAAAATTGATAATCCTAAAGCCCCCTCACAAACTGAAAAAACTAAAAAGACTATTAATATATATATATTATACTCAACTATTCTCAAATATAATATTATCGCAAAAAAAATTCTTAAAACAATAAATTCTAAACTTATTAAAACAATTAACAAATGTTTATGTTTACTTACAAAAATTAAATTGCCCAATATAAACATTACAAAAATTATTATTCATATATTTACARTTATTGTCATTTGTTTTTATAATTTAATTAAAATATTGGTCTTGTAAATCAAAAATAAGAATTACTCTTTAAAAACTTCAAAGAAAAAGAACTTCTTTATCTATAATCTCCAAAATTATAATTTTCAATAAACTATTCTTTGTAATCACAAAAATATTTTTATCTTTTATAGTAATTTTAATTTCTATTATTATATTCTTTATTAATCATCCCATTTCCATAGGATYAATAATTTTACTTCAAACCTTATTTATTTGTTTACTATTAGGAATATTAATTAATTCTTATTGATTCTCTTATATTTTATTTTTAGTTTTCTTAGGGGGACTTTTAGTTCTTTTTATTTATGTATCAAGAATTGCCTCTAATGAGTTTTT